AAAATCAAAAATTCTATTTGATTATATATATTTTAGTCATATTTCGATTTCTAATTATCTATTAGAATTGAATTGATTTATCATTTTCTTTATCAAAAATAAATAAATCAAATTTATTGAATTCAAATTAATTTCTAATAATTTCAATTCTTTTTTTTTTTTCATTTTCTTATTTCTATTTTATAGGAATAAATAATTCAAAAAAATCATTCAATAATGAAATGAAAATATATAAAAATGAAAAAAAAATAATTAAATAAAATTAATGTCATATTCATATATTAAGATCCGGGTAGAATATTATTTCTTCTATTGATTAGATATGGAAACAGAGTGTATTGACCTATTTATTTTATTATCTCTCCCTGTACGAGAAGATTGGATTCAATGCGGTGAATTGTGAGGAACCCTTATATATAACAACGCATAGGTTCCTATACCTAAATTAGGGATTTAGGATCAATTCATTCTCTGTTCAAACGGATCCCCAATCTTATTGCATACATAAAGTTAGCACAGCATCAGTAGAATTCGAATTTTGAATGATGAGCAATTGGGTTTGAGTCTATTAGTTGGGCTCATGTCATGATTTTTACTTCAAAAAATTGACCTTTCTTTAGGTATACCAAAGAAAGGTAGTATCACTAATTCTTTGATCGTGGGCAGGAAACCAGTAAAAATGTGTATGTAATTCACCCACGAAAATTACTGAAAAAGAAGTGGGTTTGTTTATCCGAAATTTTTTAAATGCCAATTGGTTCCATTGAAATGCATTTTTTTTAGTTTGATGTTCCGAACGATCCCCATGAGCGAGAATGTGGGAATGATTCTATTTCAATGGAACAACCAACCGGCCAGCTACAAACAACAAATAATAATGAATGAGAAAAAAAAAAAAAACTATATTATGTACAAAAGTACAAAATAAAAAGTACATAAAAAATTTTTAATGTTAATTTTTTGTTATTATTAACATTAATGAAAAATTAGGGCTATACGGACTCGAACCGTAGACCTTCTCGGTAAAACAGATCAAACTTATTATTATCGAAATGATTCGAACTGTTTCAAAGACCCAACATGCATTTTTTTTTGCATTGGGCTCTTTCATCAACTGATATAAATATCAGCGAGTCCGCCATCCTTTTTCTTAACCGAAAAATAATGAGATGGTTCCGCGTGCTCTGATTCTTTATTTTTATTCAGTAGCAATACCAAAGTGTTTCAAAAAAGAGTTATCTTGACGTAGGTCTGCCTTCGGCCTAGATCAACCTAAGTTAAGTTAAATGGAGTCTCTATCGCTATGCTCTGCCCAAAGCGTCAAATATGAAACTTCATACACCTTCAAGTTCATAGGACGAAAAGAGATTTTTTTGAGGTCCTTATACTCATTATGCCTAGCATTGAATGGACTGGATATTTACCTTATCAATTATCAAATCACTGATGATGATGGGTTCTATTTGGCGCCCAAATTGGCACCTCAATTAGACCAACCAACCGTTTGTCAGGCTATTGTTCTCTTGTTCCTTCGAATCCATGGAGTAAGACATCGATTTTTACTAAGATAAATTCTGTTGATTACATGATGGACTCCTCTGAAAAAAACATTGGCGCGCGTGTAAACGAGGTGCTCTACCTAACTGAGCTATAGCCCTTGTGTTCTTGTGTTTGTGATAAATATTTTATCATGTATATCATTTCTTGTCAAGGCGAATATTGCATGATCCGACATGATAGCTCTCTGATCTGTTTCCTGCCGGGTATTGCTTAGAAGGAATATTCCATCTATAATCTATCGATGTGACAGGTTCCTTTTGTTTCTCTTTATGATGATAAATGACCTACTTAACCCAGTGGTTAGAGTATTGCTTTCATACGGCAGGAGTCATTGGTTCAAATCCAATAGTAGGTAGAGCTTATTAGATACCGCAGTAAGTGGTATCTAATAAGTATTTCTACTCATACTCACTTATTTTTTTTTGTATCTTTTCCATACCCCACTACTCGTATTCTATTTTATTTCTTTTTATTGAATCTTTTTTTGTTGCATCAAAATCTGATTACACTTAATTGGATTCAATCGGCAGAATCAAAATATGGTGTATAAACAGAACTTCTTTTTATTATTATTATTAGGACGCACCCAAAACAACTAGTTATGAGCATTGATAGCCTCTACTCGCGTCCTAGCTCGTCTGAGAGCTAAATTTGCCTCAATTGTTTGTCTCTTGCCTTCCGCGCTCCTCAAGTTAGCTTCAGTTATTTCAAGAGTTTGTTGAGCTTCTTGCGGATCAATGTCACTACCCCTTTCTGCATCATTTACTAAAATAGTAATTTCATTATTGCCTATTCTAGCGAAACCGCCCATCAGAGCTATTGTTAACCATTGGTCGTTAAGACGTATTCTCAAAATGCCTATATCTACAGCCGTGGCAATAGGTGCGTGATTTGGTAATACACCAATTTGGCCACTATTAGTCGATAAAATAATTTCTTT